TATAATTATATTGAAAAAAAATGTTGACGGCCTAATAAATTTAGGGATTTTTTGTGTGGATTTTTCAGCCAAATTAGGTCAATTTTATCGCACAACGAAAAAGACTATCAAAAGTGATTTTTTTGATATTTTAATGTAAATTTACTTTTAACATAATGAATTATTTATTGTAATATTTATATAAGATATTAATAAGAGATACTATATGATAGTTAAGCCTTCCACGTAAATATTTAAGTAATAGTTTTATAGACTTGAAACTTTTGATAGTCTTTTTCGTTGTGTAAATTAATTGCTATTTAAAAGTCATTAAGGGCTACAATATTAGCTTACCCCAATAAGTTTAATAGAGATTCTTACCCCAATAAGAGGTTTCATCATTAAACCCTGATTACCCCAATAATCAGGGTTTAATGGATTTGTAGTTTCTTAATTGATCGTTGTGTTCCACCCTACTCTAGTGTGAGGAAAGAATAATTACGCCATAGTCGTAATATCTAGAGTAATAGTTTTATTCTTGCTAGTTCTTTAATTGTTTCATTAAATTATATGGTGTTTGTTTAATAGAGTATTTATTCCAGTAAAAAGTATTAAGTGGGTGTATAATATTAGTGTTGACTTAGTGAATGAAAGATAATAGATTAAATTTTGTGCCAGCATTCGCGGTTAAACAATTTATTAAAGTTAATTTGTTAGGTAGTTTTAAATTTAATCTTATTTAAGATTTAATATATATTTATTTAGGTGGAATTTATAATTATTAGATATCTCTTATATATTTATTGTGAATTTAAATTAATTAAACTAGGATTAGATACCCTATTATATTTTAATGTAAATTTTTAGCCTGAATAGTATTAGTTAAGTTCTTTAAAGCTCAAAGAATTTGGCGGTAAAATATTTTTTTAGAGGAATCTGTGTTTTAATTGATGAACCACGATAGATTTTACTTTACATAATATTTGTATACCGCTATATTTTGGAATGTTTTGAAAAAATTATTTTCTTTAACATATTTGATTGAAATTAGGTCAAGGTGCAGTTTTATAAAAGTTTACATGGATTACTTTTGTATTAATTTCATAAGAAATTTATCTAAATAGTTATTTTGAATAAGGATTTAATAGTAATTTTGATTTTATTAATCAATTTGAATTTTATACTATTTTATGCACATATCGCCCGTCACTCCTAGTTTAAGCTAGGATAAGTCGTAACAAAGTAACTTTACCGGAAGGTAAAGTTAGAAAGTTTCAGATTGTAGCTTATCTAAAGCGTTTTAGTTACATTAATAAGAAAATATTTACTTTTATCTGATTCTTAATATTTGTTATTAGTTTTTTTTAATTATTATATTATTTAATTTTTTTTTAGTATTTTATAGAAATAATATTATTGTGTTTAACTGTTAAGGATTATTATTGAATATTATTGTATTATTTTTATAGTACCTTTTGTATCAGGGTAACTTAATTAATTTAATTATTTTATTTTCTCGAATTAGAGAGGGCAATTAGTTTATTTAATTATTTGTTTCAAAAAGTTTTATAATATTTTAATGGAAATTATATGTTATTCGTTCTTTATATATCTAGTTGTTAGGGATTTAATATAATTATATACTTTATATTTCTTTTAATCTTTTAATAAGATTTTATTAAGGTGTTATTTTATTAGGGATAATCTTAATAAGTTAAAATTATAATTTAAATGCCTTTATATTTATTTTCTTTTAAATTTTGATTTCAGTTTATATTAAATTTATATGTGTGTATACTATTTAGTTTAATTTATTTTAGTACTTAATTTTTTTATTAAATTTTTATTTTCATTTAATAATGATTTAATTAGTATAATTTGAATTTGATTTATAATGAACTCGGCAAACCTTATTTCCAAATGTTTATCAAAAACATTTCTTTATGATTTTTTTTAAAGTACCTTCTGCCCTATGAATTATTATTAAATGGCTGCAGTATTTTGACTGTGCAAAGGTAGCATAATAATTAGTTTCTTAATTAGAAGCTGGTATGAATGGATGTATGAGATTTAATCTTTATTTAATTTAGTATTAAAATTTAAACTTTAGGTTAAAATGCTTAATAATTTTCTTGGGACGATAAGACCCTATAGAACTTTAAACTATACTATAAATAATATAATTTGATTTAACATATTATGATATTGATATTTAATTTTTACTGGGGTGGTGGCTAAATTTTAACTTTAGTTTATTTTATCATTTATTTATGTAATAGGTTATGTTCTTTCTTGATTAGAAGATTTAGTTACCTTAGGGATAACAGCGTAATTTTAATGGGGAGTTCATATTTATATTAATTTTTGCGACCTCGATGTTGAATTAAGAAACAGGTGGGAAGCAGTATTCTCACTTTTGAGTCTGTTCGACTATTAAATTCTTACATGATTTGAGTTCAAACCGGCGTGAGCCAGGTTGGTTTCTATCTTAGATGGAAGGTGCTTTTTTAGTACGAAAGGACCAGAGAGCTATACACTTAAGTATTTTTAATTGAGTGATTTGGCAGATTAGTGCATTAAATTTAGAATTTAATTAAGTAATTAATTTTACATTTACTAATATATTTAATTAGTTTTCTTTGTTTGTTGGTTTTTGTAATAGTTTCAGTGGGATTTTTTACTCTTTTGGAGCGTAAGGTTTTAAGTTATATTCAGGTCCGTAAAGGACCTAACAAAGTCGGGTACTTAGGCCTATTACAACCTTTTAGAGATGGTATAAAGCTTTTCATGAGGGAGCAGTTTTTTCCAATAAATTCTAATTATATAATTTATATAGTTTGTCCTGTGTTAAGTCTATTGCAGTCTTTATTTATGTGAATTCTTTTCCCATTTTATATTAATTGTTTAGAATTTAGTTTTGGGGTGTTGTTTTTTTTGTGTTGCTCTAGCCTAGGGGTGTATGGCTTAATAATTTGCGGGTGATCTTCAAATAGATTATATTCTATGCTTGGTTGCATTCGTAGAGTTTCTCAGGCTATTTCTTATGAGGTGAGTTTATCATTAGTTTTATTATGTTTTTTTTTGTTAGTAGATTTATATAGATTTTTAGGATTTTATAGATTGCAATCTTCTATCTGATTTTCTTTTATTTCTTTACCTTTATTTTTTTGTTGGCTGTCTTGTTGTATGGCTGAAAGAAATCGAACTCCATTCGATTTCTCTGAAGGAGAAAGAGAGTTGGTTTCTGGGTTTAATATTGAATACGGAGGGGGGGGATTCGCATTACTTTTTATTGCTGAATATTCTAGAATTATTTTTCTTTGTATATTAACTTGTGTTATTTTTTTAGGCTCTAATTTGAGTAGATTAATTTTTTATATTGAGTTGGTTGTTATGTGTTTTTTTTTTGTTTGGGTTCGGTCTACCTTACCTCGGTATCGTTATGATAAATTAATATATTTAGCTTGGAAATGCTATTTACCCTTAACTTTAAATTATCTAATTTTCTTTATTTTGGTGAAATCACTAATTTTTTATCATTTTTTTTTGTTAAAGTTATTAAATAATTCCTCTTTCCCATACTTTCAAAGTATATACTTTAAATAATAAGCTAAATAACTCTATTTAATAATATACTCTCACATTTTTACTAGTACTGGGTCTGTAGTGAAATATATAAAGTATACTACTGTTAATATTATACCTGTATTAGTGTATGGTAATTCTACTGGTCGTGCACCAATTCAAGTTAGGAGAATAACAATTGTAACAAACATTCAGAAATTGAATTGACTAATAGGGTAAAATTGGATTCCCTTAAATTTTGATTTTATAGAGAATGGTAAAATTGCTAGAATAATAATAGATAAAAAAAGGGCAAGAACTCCCCCAAGCTTGTTAGGAATTGATCGTAAAATTGCGTAAGCAAATAGAAAATATCATTCGGGTTGAATATGTACTGGGGTTACTATAGGATTGGCGGGGATAAAATTATCAGGATCTGATAATATGTAAGGGTATGATATTGTTAATATTAGCAGTAGAGTAATGGTAATTGAAAATCCTATAATATCTTTAATTGAAAAAAATGGATGAAATGGAATTTTATCTAAATTAGAGTTTACTCCTATAGGGTTTCTTGAACCTGTTAAATGAAGAAAAAACAAGTGAATTATAGTGAATAAGGCAATTATAAACGGGAGAAGGAAGTGAAGTCTAAAAAAACGTGAAAGGGTTGCATTATCCACTCTAAACCCCCCCCAGATTCAATTAACTAATGTTGGGCCTACATATGGGAAGGCTGAAAGTAAATTTGTAATTACAGTTGCTCCTCAAAACGATATTTGTCCTCAAGGCAGGACATAGCCTAAAAATGCTGTAGCCATTGTTGTTAATATAATTACAATTCCCATATTTCATGTTTTTTGAAGATGATAGGACCCATAATACATTCCACGGCCAACATGTAAGTATAAACAGATAAAAAATAAGGAGGCACCATTAGAATGAATATTTCGTATAAGTCACCCGTAATTAACATCTCGTGTAATATGTCTAACTCTATTAAAAGCTATTTCGACATTAGCTGTATAATGTATGGATAGTAAAATTCCTGTAATAAGTTGAATGGTCAAACATACCCCTAAAATTGACCCAAAATTTCATCAGGTTGAAAGATTAATAGGCGCTGGTAGGTCAATTAATGCATTATTAATAATTGAAATTATTTTATCAGTTTTTCGCAAAGGCTTGTTCATTAGAAAGGGTTGTTACTTAGACCGGAGAGGCCCCTTATAGATTTTAATAATCTTCGTTACGGCAATTATTGCCAGTAATAAATAAAGAAATATTATAATAGTAATTATTATTGTTTTTATGTTGTAAATTTTAGTTAATGTGAATGTTTCAATTCCTATAAGATTTTCTTGTGTATCGTTTAATTGAATTGTTCTTATCATTTCTTCTAAGGGAATTGCAATACTTAATAATATAATTATTATACTAATGTTTGGTTTAAATTTTTCATTAGACGCAATTCTTCTTATATATATAAATAAAATTAATAACCCACCGATTAGTATTAGGAAAATGATTATAGACATTCATGATGAAGATATTATTTTAGCAAGGATAATAGTAGATAATATTGTTTGCATAAGCAATATTACCCCTATTGATATAGGGGTTTTTAGAAAAGAGATTGAAGTAGAAATTAGTATTATTATTTTAATGATCAGTATTTTTATCACAACAAGTATTTTAGGATTAAAATATTAATTTTGGAGATTAAAGATGTGGGGTTTTCTACTTTGTTGAAGTTTTAAAGGCATTTTTCCTAAGGTTAGTTTACAAAACTAAAATTTTTAATTAAATTATTAAAACTTATTTTATATTCTTTTATTTATATATACATATTATCCCTAGTTTCTTTATTAATTATTCGTAAACATATTTTTTTATGTTTATTGAGCCTAGAATTTGTAGTAGTTTCTTTATTAATAATATATATATATTATTATCTTTTTTTTTCCATAGGGTTTTATATCATAATCGTCATAATGGTTTTCTTTGTATGTGAAGGGGTTTTAGGGTTAAGAGTTCTTGTGAGTATAATTCGCTGTTATGGTAATGATTATTTAAGCTCTATAATATTATGATAAGTATTATTATATATATAGTTATAATGATTCCTATAAGTTTTATTAAAGGTTCTTGGGTACTAAATCAGTTATTATATTTATTTCTATATATAATAGTATTAGTACTTGACTTCAATTGTTTTTTCTCTAAGATTTCTTATTTTTTAGGTATTGATGGATTTTCATATAATTTAATCCTCTTGAGCCTATTAATTAGATCTTTAATAATTATTTCTATACGTTTAACAAAAAAAAGTTCTATATATATATTTATTAATTGATCTCTTAGATTTTTTTTATTAATAATTTTTAGTTCATTAAATTTTCTATATATATATATTTCTTTTGAATTTGTTCTTGTACCTTTATTAATTTTAATTTTGGGCTGAGGCTATCAACCTGAGCGATTGATAGCGGGTATATATTTATTTTTTTATACGGTTTTGGTTTCTTTACCGCTCTTAATTTTGATTATAAAAATTTATAGTGGGTCTGGTTCTTTATTTTTTGATTATTTAAAATATAACTCTACCTTTTTTTTATACCATTTTATTTTAGTATTTGTTTTTATAGTTAAATTACCAATATATTTAGTGCATTTTTGATTACCAAAGGCGCATGTTCAAGCCCCAGTCTCAGGGTCAATAATTCTAGCTGGGCTTATATTAAAAATTGGGGGTTACGGTTTAATTCGTATTATATATATATATGAATATATATATATGAGTTATTCTTTTCTATGGTTTTCTTTGTCTATAGTAGGTTCCTTATTAATTGGTATTGTATGTTTAATTCAGGGAGATATTAAGTGTTTAATTGCTTATTCTTCCGTTTCTCATATAGGAATAGTTATTATAGGGTTGATAACCATAAGTAATTGAGGTCTTATAGGATCCTTCTTATTAATACTGGGTCATGGGTTTTGTTCTTCTGGTATATTTTATATAGCAAATTTATTTTATTTACGTACTAGTAGCCGAAGATTTTTTATTAATAAAGGATTAATAATTTATATACCAAGCTGTTCTATGTTCTGGTTTTTATTATGCTCTTTTAATATAAGTTGTCCCCCTAGATTAAATTTCATTAGAGAGTTAATGATTTTAAGAAGAATAATACAGTTTTGGTTTACTTCTTTATTTTTTTTTATTGGTGTTTCTTTTATTTGTGCTTGCTTTAGTTATTATTTATATAGATACAGACAACACGGCTTGTATCATAATTTGTATAGATTTTCTATTATTAATTTATCAGAGTTTCTTTGTTTATTTATACATTTAATTCCTTTATTATTTTATCCTTTAATGATAATAAGATTAAATTATTTAAGTAGTTTATTTAATAAAATATAGGATTGTGGGTCTTATGAAGTTTCTTACCTTAAATTTTGTTAAATTTTTATTATATTTGGTCTTTAACTCTTTTTTGTGTATCCTTTTTTTTTTTAATTATTGGATTAAATTTTCTTTTGTTTAATTTTAGATTAATTTTTGAGTGGATGTTATTTAGTAGAAATTCAACTCAAATGAATTTTATTATTTATTTAGATTGGGTTGCTATATTTTTTGTTTTTGTTGTATTTTTTATTTCTTCTATAGTTGTTTTATATAGAAGTGTGTATATAGGGGATTATAATTATGGGTCAATTCGTTTTTTGTTTTTAGTATTACTATTTGTATTTAGAATATTGTTAATAATTCTTAGTCCTAGACTTGTAAGAATTATATTAGGTTGAGACGGGCTTGGGCTAGTTTCTTACTGTTTAGTAATTTATTATAGTTCATTAAAGAGATATTTAGCCGGTATGATTACTTGTCTAATTAATCGTTTAGGTGATATTGGTTTATTAATTTCAATTGGGTGGATTTTTAGATATGGTAGATGAAATTTTATTTTTTATGTCGATTTATATGATGAGTTAATTTTTTATACTATTATTATTTCTTCTTTCACTAAGAGAGCTCAAATTCCTTTCTCTAGCTGGTTACCAGCGGCTATGGCCGCCCCTACACCAGTTTCTTCTTTAGTTCATTCTTCAACGTTAGTCACTGCAGGAGTTTATCTCCTTATTCGATTTTATAATTATTTGATTTTTATTAATGATTTATTTTTATTCATCAGAGTAATAACTATAATTATATCTTCGTTGTGTGCAAACTATGAATTTGATCTTAAGAAAATTATTGCCCTTTCTACTCTTAGACAATTGGGCCTAATAATAAGTTGTTTGTTTATAGGTTTAGTAGATTTAGCTTATTTCCATTTACTTTCTCATGCAATATTTAAATCTCTTTTGTTTTTATGTTCAGGTATTATTATTCATTTAATAGGCGGGTGTCAAGATATTCGTAGAATAGGTTCAATTTGTTTAACAATACCTATAACTTGCTGCTGTTTTAATATTTCTAATATAGCCTTGTGCGGGTTTCCTTTTTTGTCTGGATTTTATTCTAAAGATTTAGTTATTGAGAGATCCGCCTTTTTATTTAGAAATTTATTTATTTTAATACTATTCTATATAAGTTTGGGCTTAACTGCTCTATATAGTATGCGATTATTTTATTATAGAATTTTAAAGAAAATTAATTATTTAGGGTTTTTTAGTTTAATTGATGATATTTCTTATATAAAATTAAGTATTTTTAGTTTATCCATTTTTTCTATTAGATTTGGATGTATATTTATATGGTTAGTAAATCTAGATATATTTTTTTTAAGACTACCCCTTTACTTAAGGATTTTAACTATACTTATAGTTATAATAGGCCTTTATTTAGGTTATGAGTTAAATTTTTATAGGAGTTTTATTAATTTAAATTATTATCTTTTAAATGGTTCAATATGGTTTATATATAGATACTCTTACAGATTGTATTATTTTAATTATAATTACAGCCTTACTTTAAATTATACACAATTTTGAGGTGAATACTACGGTGGTATAGGAATTTCATACTATTTAATAAAGTTAGCTAATTTTTTTCAACTATACAGATTAAATTCCCTAAGGATTTTTTTTATTGGAATTGTTTTATGAGTTATAATTATTGTTTGGTTTTGTAGCTTATTTTGTAGAGCGTTTCAGTGAAGTTGAAAAGGAAATTTATATTTATAACCAAACATTTATAAGTCCATGGACTTTTTCTTTAATGAAAATAAAGGGTTTTAAGTAAACTATATAAAATATAAAGGGAAAACGGAGTTAAACCGCTTTAGAAATTAGTTAGCGGCTATTTCTATTCCAATCCCCCTTAATTGGATCAAATCAATTTTCTCATTAACATTGAGATGCCTCTCCCCTTTGGCTTCAATTAAAACACGAGGGGTTTAACCCTAGGGATTAGGTCGAAACTAAATATAAATTTTTATTTCTATGTTATAAGATTAACCCCCTGGGTACTTTTTAATTGCAAATTAAATATTATTATTAAATATAATCCTTAACATGTTCATCTAATTATCCCATTTTTTCATTCATGGAATAATCCTATAATAAGGATAAATGTGAAGGTAACTGATGTTATTAATCAGTTAATAATTAACGATGTTTTTATTGTTAAAATTATTGGTATAATTATGATGATTTCAATATCAAAAATTAAGAAGATTACTGCTACTATGAAAAAATGAATAGAGAATGGGAGTCGTCTATATGATATTGGGTTGAACCCACATTCAAATGGAGTTGCCTTTTGGTTATCTGTAATGGACTTTTTACTAACTAATATAATAATGGTGATAACAATTAATAAAATTGTTCAAATTAGAGTCAATAATAATATAATTATATTTATTATTCATTTTTATTAAAAACCTTTAAGTTGGAAGCTTAATATACTTTTTTATACTAAATGAATAATTTAACTACCTCATCAGTAAATTGAAATGTAAAGAAATAATCATACTACATCTACGAAGTGTCAGTATCATGCTGATGCTTCAAATCCAACATGGTGGTAACTAGATAGATGTAGTTTAATAATACGTGCTGCTGAAATAAGAATAAAAATAGTACCAATAATTACATGTAATCCATGGAATCCAGTTGCCATAAAAAATGTCGACCCGTAAACTGAATCTGCTATAGTGAATGGTGCTTCGTAGTATTCAATAGCTTGAAGTACTGTGAAATAAACCCCTAAAATAATAGTAATAATCATTCTTTGGGTTGTTTGAGTGTAATTATTATTAATTAATGCATTATGGGCCCATGTAATAGATATTCCAGAAGACAGTAGGATTATTGTGTTTAATATAGGAATTCTTATTGGGTTAAATGGTTTAATACCTCTTGGCGGCCATTGTATACCAATTTCAATTGTGGGTGAAAGGCTTCTATGGAAGAAAGCTCAAAAAAAAGAAGAGAAGAAGAGTACTTCTGATGTAATAAACAGGATTATTCCTCATTTTATCCCCTTTACAACTATTTTAGTATGCAGCCCTTGAAATGTTGACTCTCGAACTACATCTCGTCATCATTGAATCATTGTTAAGATAATAATTATAACTCCTAAATTTATTAGTATTATTTCATTATTATGAAATCATATAACTGTTCCTGATGTCATAGATATTAATCCTATGGATCCTGTTAATGGTCATGGTCTATTATCCACTAAGTGGAAAGGATGGTTTTTCATTTAAATTTCTCTAGAATATAATGTTGAAAGTGTTATAAATACATATGATTGAATAAATGCTACTGCTAACTCAAATATTATTAATCCTATAAATAATCATATTATAATTATTATTATTGTGAAATTAGATACTAAATTATTGCCTAGTAAGGATATAAGTAGATGCCCCGCAATTATATTAGCTCTAAGTCGAACTGCTAATGATCCGGGACGAATTAAATTTCTAATAGACTCAATTATAACCATAAATGGTATTAAGGGGTACGGCGTACCTACTGGTACTAAGTGAGTAAATATGGAATTGGTTTTATTAATTCACCCATATAATATTAATGCTATTCAGATAGTTAATGCTAGTGTAAGCGAAAACACAAGGTGGGCAGAGGCGGTAAATACGTAAGGAAGTAACCCTATAATATTATTAATTAAAATATATAGGAAAAGTCTTACTATAATTAGTGAAGGTTCTGATTTTTTTAAGTGTATAATAATTTCATTTATGATTTTATTTGAAATATTTATAATTAAGCATATAATTTTGCTAGGTAAATTTCAATATGAAAGAGGTATTAAAAGAATTAATATTATTCTCAATCAATTTATTGATAGTATCCCGGTTGCTGGATCAAATACTGAAAATAAATTAGTTATCATATTCAAATTATTTCTTTAGGTTTGATGTTGATGTTTGTATTAATAATTTTGTTAGAATAAAAGTATACAATTATTATAGTAATAATTATTATGAAGATTGTGGAAGCTATTAGTATAGTTCATCATATTGGAGCTATTTGAGGAATAAAGAAGTACTAATTGATCAGCAATTTTAATTTGACGAATTAATGTTTTGTATTAAACTAACCTCTTCTCCACTAAGAGTATTTCTATATACTATAATTTGGTTTAAGAGACCAATACTTATATTTAAGTTACTTAATGAAGAATATTGTTTAATTCAATTATTAAATGATTTAGTGTCAATTGATTCTATAGTAATAGGTATAAATCTATGATTTGCCCCACAAATTTCAGAACATTGTCCATAAAATACTCCTGGACGTATTATTAAAATGTTTCCTTGATTAATTCGTCCCGGAGATCCATCAATTTTTACCCCTAGTGCTGGAATTGTTCAGGAGTGAATTACATCATATGATGTAACCAAAATTCGAGCTTGAATATTATATGGTAAAGCAATTCGGTTGTCTACTTCTAATAATCGAAATTCATTATTTTCAATAGAATTAGTTTGTTTTATGTAAGAGTCGAATTCAATTTTTTTGAAATCTGAATACTCGTAACTTCAATATCATTGGTGTCCAATCGCCTTTAAGGTGATTAGTGGTTTATTAATTTCTTCTAATAGATACAGAATTTTAAGTGAAGGTAGTGCAATAATTACTAGAATTACTGCTGGTAGGAGTGTTCATACTAGTTCAATTAATTGTCCTTCTAGAAGTATTCGATTAATAAATTTATTTATTGTAATTGAAATTAATATATACAATACTGCAATAGTAATTATAGTGAGTACTATTATAGTGTGATCATGGAATATAATTAATTGTTCTATTAAAGGAGAAATTGCGTCTTGGAATCTTAATATATTTCATGTGGCTATTTCCAGCAAAATAATATATTTATATATGAATCTTAAATTCATAGCACTAATCTGCCATACTGATTGGCGTTAAGTGATTACTTAATTATTATAGGTAGTTCTGAATATGAGTGTTCTTGTGGGGGTATTATTTGTAGTCACTCAATAGATGAGTTGTTACTGTAATTAAATAGAGCTACTCGTTTTGACAGTATTCTTTCCCAAATAATAAAAATTATAATTATAATTCTTATTAATGAAATTATTCTACCAATAGATGATAGGATATTTCAGGAAGTATATATGTCCGGGTAGTCGGAATACCGTCGAGGCAACCCTCTTAATCCAAGAAAATGTTGTGGGAAAAATGTTGTATTAACTCCAATAAATATTATTGAGAATTGGATTTTTAGTCATTTAGGGTTTATAGTTATTCCTGTAAATAATGGATACCATTGGATAAATCCTGCCATGATTGCAAATACCGCTCCTATTGATAATACATAGTGAAAGTGGGCAACTACATAGTAAGTGTCGTGTAGAACTACATCAATAGAGGAATTTGATAGTACAATTCCTGTTAGTCCTCCTATAGTGAATAAGAATACAAATCCGGCTGACCATATTATTGAGATAGAAATTTTTCTTGATACTCCGTGTATGGTAGCCATTCAACTAAAAATTTTAATACCAGTTGGTACAGCAATAATTATAGTGGCTGACGTGAAATAAGCTCGAGTGTCCACGTCTATTCCTACTGTGAATATGTGATGAGCTCACACTACGAATCCTAAGATTCCAATAGATAATATTGCGTATACTATTCCGATATAGCCGAATGACTCAGTTTTTCCTCTTTCTTGGCTAATAATGTGTGAAATTAATCCAAATCCCGGTAGAATTAAAATATATACTTCAGGGTGTCCAAAGAATCAAAATAAGTGTTGATATAGAATTGGGTCGCCCCCTCCTGACGGATCAAAGAATGTAGTATTGATGTTTCGATCAGTTAACAGTATTGTGATGGCTCCAGCCAATACCGGTAATGATAATAATAGTAGAATTGCTGTGATTAATACAGATCATACAAATAATGGAGTGCGATCTAGGGTTATTCCTACTGGTCGTATGTTTATTACTGTTGTAATAAAATTTACAGCCCCCAGGATTGATGAGATTCCAGCTAAGTGTAAAGAGAAAATGGATATATCTACACTAGGCCCTGCGTGGGCAATATTTCTTGATAGTGGTGGGTATACAGTTCAACCTGTTCCCACTCCTATCTCAATTAATGAGCTTGTTATAAGTAAAGTAAGTGAGGGGGGTAAAAGTCAGAAGCTTATATTATTTAGTCGTGGAAATGCTATGTCCGGCGCCCCAATTATTAATGGAAGTAATCAATTACCGAAACCCCCAATCATAATTGGTATAACTATAAAGAAAATTATAATGAAAGCATGAGATGTAACAATTACATTATATGCTTGGTCATTTCTAATAAATGATCCTGGTTGGGCTAATTCAATACGAATAATCATTCTTAATATTATTCCTACTATTCCTGATCAAATTCCGAATAGAAAATATAAAGTTCCAATATCTTTATGGTTTGTAGAGAAAAATCATTTATTCATATTGGAATTTATTACTGAGATTAAGATGTCTGATTAAAAGTGGTAAACTGTAAATTTACTAATGGGATTAACCCTCTTAATAAAGTGAATACAATATAATTGGTCTTATATTTTAAGTAAAAAATATTAAATTGCAAATTTAGAGATGTGGTTATACATATACTAAGACTTAACATTTTGTCTTAGGATATATATAACTTTGAAGGCTATAAGTTTTTTTTACTTAACTTAAAGTCTCTTTAATAGACTTCAATAAAGGATATTAGTGCCGGCGTTAATATAATATTTGTGAACATTATATAAAACATTGAGTTTGTTTTATTATCTATTCATTTTTTTGTAATAGAGGTTACTATTATTGAAGTGAACGCTAATCGTGTGTAAAACATAATTACTAGTATAGAAGTTAATACTAATACAATTGTTAAGAGAATTTCTATGTTCAAAATTATTGCTTGTAAAATAATAATTTTTCCTAAGAACCCAATTATGGGTGGGAATCCTCTTATAGAAAGTATATTAATTCACAAGTTAATTTTAACTGTTGAATCATATTCATTAAAGATTAATTGGTTAATAAAATTAATTTTTAACGTTGTTACTATAGAAACTAATAAAACTAACATAGTTGAATAGATAATTATATAAGTTATAGTTATTCTAAAGGAATTAATCACTAATAATATTATTGCTATATTGTAGATTGATGAGTACGCCAATGTTTTTCGTATTGAGGATTGATTTAAACAGGCAATAGATCTAATAAGTATTCTTATTATAATAGGAATATTAAGTATTTTAGAGTTAATTTGATACAAAATTGTTAGTGGTGGAATTTTGATAACGGTTAATAAGGTTAATATTGTATAGTAACTTAATGTCTCAATAATTATCAACACTCAGTTATGAAATGGTACTGCCCCAATTTTAATAAGTATTGCGATAGTTAAAATTATCTCAGCTATTATACTAACCCCAATTAGTATAATAGCTACGCTTAGTAGTATTATTGTGGACGCTACTCTTTGCATAATGAAATATTTAATTATCGACTCTGATCTGATAGTTTTTCTAGTTTGTATGAATGGAATAAATGAAAGTAAGGACATTTCTAGTCCTATTCATATTGAAATTCAGTTGTTTGAACAAATAGTTATAATAACCCCAATTATTATAGTATTTGCCAATAAAACTTTCGTAGAATTAATAGTGATTAGAAAGAAGAATTTCACTTCTATATTTAGGGTATGAACCTAAAAGCTTTATTAGCTTATCTTTCTGTAGTAAAATGTATGATGCATATAAAATTTTGATTTTTAAAGATTAAGTTTAATTCTTAGTGTTACAATTCAATAGAGGTAAAAATTTACATGATTTATTCTATCAAAATAATCCTTTTTCAGGCACTCTAAT